TATTGTTCCTATACAGTTCGAACTATCTACGGGGCATTAGGAATCAAAATTTGGATATTTACAGACGAGGAATAACGGTCCTTCCGTTGTCTTTCTGTTCCACTCATCCGATCCGGCAATTGAATAAAAATCACAAACTCGTTCATCTTTTTTCCAAAATAAAAAAAAAAATTCTAATTTTTCTAATTCTATAAGGTTGAATAACAATTCGATTGACTCCATATAATTGCTATGCTTAGTGTGTGACTCGTTGGTTTTTTATTTAGGGTTAGGATTAAAAAGCAAGGGACCACCCCCTAGTATGAACTAATAACTAGATAACTAATAACCAGCTCATTGCTTCGTATTATCTAGATCCAAGGAACCGGTCACTATATGATTGATGTATCGATCATATTGTTGTAGCAACTGAAATCTTACATAAAAGACAAGTCAATCAGATTCTAAGTGAAGCAAAAACAAAGGGATATGGATAGGTGGAGGGGTGAGAGAAAGAAAGAAAAAGAATAGCAATGATATATGATTCCAATATGTATGGTCTATGAACTATCTCAAAAAAGGCAGTGTAATAAAGCATTAATACGTATTTGATTCGTCCATAATTAATAATGAATTAGATGAATCCAATTCATAAGAAAAAATTATAAAGAGCATCAAGTCAATAAAGACTGAGTAGATTGATTTAGGAACAATTTTTATTAGGAGCTCCATTGCAGAGTTTGGGCCTAGCCATTAATCGAGAACGAGAAGCAATGGGAACGACGGAACCCGTGACTGCGTAAGATTCCTTGAAAACGAATCCTAATGATTCATTGGGTGGGATGGCGGAACGAGCCAAGAACCAATTCTATTCTGTTAGGTTATGGGATGCCCCTACGAATGAAAGGTGATGTTAAAAGGGCAAATATTCGCCCGCGAAAGCCTTATTGGATTGCTAAGTTTTGGGCGATTGAATAAAGGTAAAAATAAAGATTCATTAATTTAAGACAATTATTTTAAATTAAAATTAAATATAATTATATTTTTTTTTTGATTCTATTATATATTCTTAGATTTACAAAATTTAATAGAAATTATAATATATAAAGATATATTATAATTATAAAGAAAATAAAAATAATAAAATAGAAATCTATTTATAATTTTATATACGAGCAAGATATAACAATTCCTACGTGACAGATTCGATCTCAAAAAATTCCATGATGTATTATTTTATTCATTAAATACAAATAAATATCTGTAATATTTTTTAATTGTTTCATTCGCGAGGAGCTGGATGAGAAGAAACTCTCATGTCCGGTTCTGCAGTAGAGATGGCATTGAGAAACAACCATCAACTATAACCCCAAAAGAACCAGATTTCGTAAACAACATAGAGGAAGAATGAAGGGAATATCTTATCGAGGCAATCGAATTTGTTTCGGCGGATACGCCCTTCAGGCACTTGAACCCGCTTGGATCACATCTAGACAAATAGAAGCGGGGCGACGAGCCATGACAAGATATGCGCGTCGTGGTGGAAAAATATGGGTACGTATATTTCCAGACAAACCTGTTACAGTAAGGCCTACCGAAACACGTATGGGTTCGGGGAAAGGATCTCCCGAATATTGGGTATCCGTCGTTAAACCGGGTCGAATACTTTATGAAATGGGTGGAGTATCAGAAATTGTAGCCAGAGAAGCTATTTCTATAGCTGCGTCCAAAATGCCTATACGAACTCAATTCGTTATTGTGGAATAGGGGTATGAAACGAAAGGGAAGGGGCCTTGTGATGAAAAAAACCGCAATTTCTTTATTTCTATTTCTGGACAAACAATATTTCTTCTTTTTTTCTTCGCGCTTTGAAAGAAAAAAAAGAATAATAATAATAATATGATTCAACCTCAGACCTATTTAAATGTAGCGGACAACAGCGGGGCTAGAGAATTAATGTGTATTCGAATCATAGGAGCTAGTAATCGCCGATATGCTCATATTGGCGACGTTATTGTTGCTGTAATCAAAGAAGCAGTGCCCAATATGCCTCTACAAAGATCAGAAGTAATCAGAGCTGTAATTGTACGTACATGTAAAGAACTCAAACGTAACAATGGTATGATAATACAATATGATGACAATGCAGCAGTTGTCATTGATCAAGAAGGAAATCCAAAAGGAACTCGAGTTTTTGGTGCGATCGCTCGGGAATTGAGACAGTTGAATTTTACTAAAATAGTCTCATTAGCTCCTGAGGTATTATAAATACTAATAGACGAGAACATAATCATAATATAGATAAGTAGGTCATCTAAAATAAAATTTATAGGCTATCTGAAATAGTAGGGTATCTAAATAAGATTCATTTAATCAGTAGAATGCATTAGTAGATTGTTTCTCACGCATATACCTTAAATAATAAAAAAAAGAATAAAAAAGCAGAGCATGTTGATTATATAAAAACTCGGGGGCACCAATAATTATAGTTCATCATGGGTAGGGACACTATTGCTGAAATAATAACTTCTATACGAAATGCTGACATGGATAAAAAAGGAACGGTTCGAATAGCATCTACAAATATCACCGAAAACATTGTTAAAATACTTCTGCGAGAAGGCTTTATCGAAAATGTGAGAAAACATCGAGTAAGCAATAAATTTTTCTTGGTTTCAACTCTGCGACATAGAAGGAATAGAAAAGGGCCATATAGAACTGTTTTAAAACGTATCAGCCGACCCGGCCTACGAATCTATTCCAACCATCAACGAATTCCTAGGATTTTAGGAGGAATGGGTGTTGTAATTCTTTCTACTTCTCGAGGTATAATGACAGACCGAGAGGCTCGACTAGAAGGAATCGGAGGAGAAATTTTGTGTTATATATGGTGATCTTTCTGGTATCCGAATTGCATCCGTAACTTCCTCTTTGTTTTGTGAAAAAAAAAAGAGAAAAGGCGGGTTGTCTAATATCACTCCTCCTCCATTAGTTGATAATTCAAGGGGGTTACCTGGAATGAAAGAACAAAAATGGATTCATGAAGGTTTAATTACTGAATCACTTCCCAATGGTATGTTTCGGGTTCGTTTAGATAATGAAGATCTGATTCTAGGTTATGTTTCAGGAAGGATCCGACGTAGTTTTATACGGATACTGCCAGGCGATAGAGTAAAAATTGAAGTAAGTCGTTATGATTCAACCAGGGGACGCATAATTTATAGACTCCGCAACAAAGATTCGACCGACTAAGCGGCTTTTTCAACATCCCTCTCGTGCGGATGCAATTGGAGGTTCAAAATTTCAAGAGACTTATTTTCTTCCAAGGAGTAGATTCGAAATTAAGGTAAGGAATTACAAATATGAAAATAAGGGCCTCCGTTCGTAAAATTTGTGAAAAATGTCGACTGATCCGCAGGCGGGGACGAATTATAGTAATTTGTTCCAACCCAAGGCATAAACAGAGACAGGGATAATCTTTCTTAAAAGGGACTCTCAAAAGGACCCAATACACAAATAAAGGATCTGTTTTGACATGAAATGGATATTTCCGTATATCTCTGACTCATATTTATGAGATGATAAAATATGACAAAAACCATACCAAGAATTGGCTCGCGCAGGAATGGACGTATTGGCTCACGTAAGAATGGACGTCGAATACCAAAAGGAGTTATTCATGTTCAAGCAAGTTTTAACAATACCATTGTAACGGTTACAGATATACGGGGTCGGGTAGTTTCTTGGTCCTCAGCCGGTACTTGTGGCTTCAGGGGCACAAGAAGAGGGACGCCATTTGCTGCTCAAACCGCAGCCGCAAATGCTATTCGTACAGTAGTAGATCAGGGTATGCAACGAGCAGAAGTCATGATAAAAGGTCCTGGTCTTGGAAGAGATGCAGCATTACGAGCCATTCGTAGAAGTGGTATACTATTAAGTTTTGTCAGAGACGTAACCCCTATGCCACATAATGGATGCAGGCCTCCTAAAAAAAGACGTGTATAGAAATAAAATAAGAATTGAACGGATTTCAAGAGAAATAAATGATTCAATAATCTGATCAAATAATAAATATTATTATGCTTCGAGAGAAAGTAGCAGCATCTACTCGGACACTACAGTGGAAGTGTGTTGAATCAAGAGCAGACAGTAAGCGTCTTTATTATGGACGTTTTCTTTTGTCTCCACTTATGAAAGGTCAAGCCGATACAATAGGCATCGCGATGCGAAGGGCTTTGCTTGGAGAAATAGAAGGAACATGTATCACACGCGCAAAATCTGAAAAGATACCACATGAATATTCTACCATAGTAGGTATTGAAGAATCAGTACATGAAATTTTAATGAATTTGAAAGAAATTGTATTGAGAAGTAATCTATATGAAACTCGCGACGCATATATTTGTGTCAAGGGTCCTGGATATGTAACTGCTCAAGACATCATCTTACCGCCTTCTGTGGAAATAGTTGATACTACACAGCATATAGCTAGCCTGGTGGAACCAATTGATTTGTATATTGGATTACAAATCGAGAGGAATCGCGGATATCGTATGAAAACACCAAAAAACGCTCAAGAAGGAAGTTATCCTATCGATGCTGTATTCATGCCTGTTCGAAATGCAAATCATAGTATTCATTCTTATGGGAATGGGAATGAAAAACAAGAGATACTTTTTCTTGAAATATGGACGAATGGAAGTTTAACTCCTAAAGAAGCACTTTACGAGGCCTCCCGTAATTTGATTGATTTATTTATTCCTTTTCTACATGCAGAAGAACAAGACACAAATTTAGAGGACAATCAAAAAAGGGTTACTTTACCCTTTTTTACTTTTCATGATGGGTTGGATAAACTAAGAAAAAACAAAAAAGAAATCGAATTGAAATGTATTTTTATTGACCAATTAAAATTGCCTTCCAGGACCTATAATTGTCTCAAAAGGTCCAAAATACATACATTATTAGACCTCTTGAATAAGAGTCAAGAAGACCTTATGAAAATTGAATATTTTTGCATA